TAGCAGTGTGGAGTGGGAGAGCAACTGGAATGTCCCCTTTTGTGGCTATTTTTCGGATAGTGTTTACTAATTTCTCCATAAAAGAGGTAGTGGTTTATATGACAACACTATTTTAAGTTACTTGTGTTCTGAATTTTCTTTACGTTTTGTTGTACGCTATCTTTGGAACTGCATAAGATAAGATAGAAAATTTGTAGTCAACAAGTAATTAATTTAGCAGAATCAAAGTTAAAATACGAAGAATAGGGTTTTCTTTGGTGGCAGCGGATAATTCTATTTTGACTAATATTCTTAATTAGTAATTAAGAATATTAGTCAAAAGAGTGCATTTTTTTTGAGGGAAATTAGGCAAATAAAACGAATTTCATCTTTCATGGACGTTGCTAAGATCCTTCCATTTATTTAGCAGCACCTTAGGATGGCATAGCCTTAAAGTGAAGGAAGTGAAAGGCGAGGTTCAAACGAATTTCATCCAAGTAAAGAATGATTCCTTTTGAATAAACGTTTTTTTGCACTTTTTTTTTTCGATGGATCTTTTTGATTATCGTCTCCTATCTTGCAAAAATGGAAACAAACTTAGGTAAGTACTTAAAAAAAAACATGCATAAATCATAGATAAAATGACTAGTTAGTATTAGGCACCATCTTTACTTTTTAATCCTAAAATAATTTTTATAGGCCTGCCACTTTATCTTTTCTTTTTTAATCCTGTCTGACACTTGACAATGCCTATGTGTAATGCACATATATTTTCTAATAAAAGAAATAGAATCGATATATTTCTATCTTATCCTATATTCATAGGAGGAAAATATGACTCAAAATTTGGTTTTCCTACGGGATCGGGTCTCGCACATTTTGACTCTTGTGGCTTGTTTCTGTTTTTTCCATATAAAGTGGGTTGCAATAAAGAAAAAAGTTTGCCGTCTTCTTTTGTTCGAAAAAGGGGATCCACGATATATGCCTGTCCGCAAATTCGGCTTATCTAAAAGAGTAGTTGATGTACTTTTTGATGAAGAAAGGCTTATTTTTCTTAATCAATTAATAATAATGGTAATCTACACTCGCGAGGACCTCCTAGAAATAGAAGGTTTGGAGGAGAAAGATAAAGAGGAAATTGTCAGAAAAATAGACGAATTTGTTAATAATTCGTGGGCTTTAACGGCCTTATTCTATTGTAACTTTGATAGACTGAAAGTGAAACCATGGTGGTGTAGATTGATAGTCTATATCTCTAGAAAAAGAAAAGACCCGGCTTTTCTCTTTATTTCAGAATTGAGGTTATCTACCCGAATAACTAGTTTCCTCATGGAAGAAAAGATCTATACCATCGAGGATCTTCTAATCATCATAAAGGATACTCACAGTTCGAAGTGGAGGAGATTTGTACAATCAGAAGAGTTGGCATATATAGATTTAATCGAGATCTATACAACCGTACACTATTTTCTTCATTGTTAAAGACAGACAGTCTCCGGGCGAATATGAAGCGCCTGGGTACAGGTGGAATGAAAGAGAATTTCGAATCCGCTTTATATACGAACAAAAAAGCTATAAGTCAGATCAAGTAAGTCAGAATATTCATTACAATATTCTCGGGACCTATCGTATATAAATAAATAAATGAAAATCGTATATAAAGAAATTCGAAATAAAGAAATATATCTCTATCTTATACTTAGGAGACGAACAAGGAAGCTATAAGTCAGAATATTCATTACATTACAATATTAATCTATATATATACAATAAGATAGAGAATCAGATATTTCTATAGACGTAGTAGAGGGTCCCATTAGCATGCATCCAGTAGGAATTGAACCTACGAACTCTCCAATTATGAGTTGGGCGCTTTAACCATTCAGCCATGGATGCTTAGTAGAGATCCTCGTACATGGTGAATAACCAAATTCCAATTGAAATGAAATCTGTATATTAATATTTCTATAGGGCGATTAGATTCGAATCCATATTATTTAAGAATCTATTATAATAAGATATACGATCGATCATATACTTGACAATTTCTATCTAAAAAGTTTAGATTCTTTTTTTTATAAAAAAAGAAATCGAATTGATTCTAATAAGATATATCATCGATCATATAGTTGACAATTTCTATCTAAAAAGTTTAGATTATTATTGTTATAAAAAAAGAAATCGAATTGATTCTAATAAGATATATCATCGATCATATAGTTGACAATTTCTATCTAAAAAGTTTAGATTATTATTGTTATAAAAAAAGAAATCGAATTGATTCTAATAAGATATATCATCGATCATATAATTGACAATTTCTATCTAAAAAGTTTAGATTATTATTGTTATAAAAAAAGAAATCGAATTGATTCTAATAAGATATATCATCGATCATATACTTGACAATCACTATATATTCAAGTTAGAATATATTCTTTTCAATAAAAAATATTTTAAGTGGATTGGAGGGACCACTATGAGAATTTTCGTTATACAAAGGCGTATTTTACAAATACGCCCAATCTCACAGATTTTGATTCTTCTGGCTTTTTTCTGTTTTTTCCGTATATCGTGGGTTTCACTAAAGAAAACAATTTGCCGTCTTATTGTGTTCGGGAAAGAGGATCCACGATATATCCCTCTTCGCAAATTAGGCTTATCTAAAAGAGTAGCTGATGTACTTATTCATAAAGAAAGGCTAATTTCTCTTAATCCATTAATAATAGTGGTAATCTACGCTCGCGAGGACCTCCTAGAAATAGAAGATTTGGACGAGAAAGAGAAAAAAGAAATTGTCAGAAAAATAGACGAATTTTTTAATAATTCTTGGGCTTTAACGGCCTTATTCTATTGTAACTTTGATAAACTGAAAGTGAAACCGTGGTGGTATAGGTTGATAGTCTATATCTCTAGAAAAAGAAAAGAGAAAAGACCCGGCTTTTTTCTTTATTTCAGAATTGAAGTTATCTACCCGAATAACTAGTTTCCTCATGGAAGAAAAGATCTATACTATCGAGGATCTTCTAATCATTATAAAAGATACTCACAGTTCCAAGTGGAAGAGACTTCTACAATCAGAAGATTTCGAATATTTGAAATATTTGGATTTCATCGAGATCTATGGAACCATACACTATTTTCTTCATTGTTAAAGACAGACAATCTCCGGGCGAATATAAAGGGCCTGGGTACAGGTGGAATGAAAGAGAATTTCGAATCCGCTTTATATGCGAACAAAAAAGCTATAAGTCGGGTCAAGTAAGTCAGAATATTCATTACAATATTCTGCTGAATCCATTTCTTTTTCTAGGCCTGCCACTTTATCTTTTCTTTTTTAATGCGGTCTGATTTCTCATGTTACGGCTTAGTATTATGTCTTTCAACTATTCGTTTCATGTTAGTAAGTATTTATTTATACTTTTAAAAAGAAAATTTTCGTGAACCCGAAAAGAACCCTTCCTATTCTATGCAAAACAAAAATTTACTTTACTTTTACTTACCTAATACTTATGCGACTAAATTCAAATTCAGTGCCATTGATAAGACCGCGCTTGGTAATTTCTTTACCATGGCTCCCTTCCCTCGTTTTTCTATTTTATTAGGTTACAAAAAACGTATTAAATCGAGGGATACAAGAATCTCCGCGAATTTCGATAATTGGGATAATGCCGGGGGGTGGGATGCCCAGGAAGACCCTAGGTGGGATGACTGTGGGTGGCATGCCGGTGATGACGATGATCATGAAAGTCAAAATGAAAAAGAAAATGATCAAGAAAGTGATAATAATCCAGACAATAGAGAAAGGGATCTACTTAACAGACGCATAATTCGATTACTGATCGTTCTATTTATGAAGCCACCCCTTTCGGGAGAACAAAGCAACAGCAACTTATTCGACAAAGTTGAGAATCTAGTTTCTGAAGTCGAAGAAAAAATAAACTTGTTCTTGTTCTTGCAAAAAGGCGACTTACAAAAAGAAAGAATGGCCTTCAACAAGGTAAAAGCCTACCTCAAAGAAATAGAGGAAAAAATGGATTTGGAAGAATCCTTAGGCGTAGAAGAAGGATTCGACTGGTGGGAAACAGACGATTACATTTTTGAACGAGAAAAAGGCGACTTCGAAGAAGAATCCGAATGGGAATTTTTTTCCGATTAATAAGAAAAAGGAATCGACTACGAAATTTTAATTTCGTAGTCGATTGCGATTTTAATGGAACGAAAAAAAAAAAAATAAAAATAAAGTCAATAAAAAAAGAAGGCGAGTAGAAAAACTTATTAGATACCAGAGTCAATGGTATCTAATAAGTTCTACCTACTATTGGATTTGAACCAATGACTCCCGCCGTATGAAAGCAATACTCTACCTACTATTGGATTTGAACCAATGACTCCCGCCGTATGAAAGCAATACTCTAACCACTGAGTTAAGTAGGCCATTTCTCATCCCAAAGAGAACCAAACCAAACGGGACCTATCGTATATAAATAAATGAAAATCGTATATAAAGAAATTCGAAATAAAGAAATATATCTCTATCTTATACTTAGGAGACGAACAAGGAAGCTATAAGTCAGAATATTCATTACATTACAATATTAATCTATATATATACAATAAGATAGAGAATCAGATATTTCTATAGACGTAGTAGAGGGTCCCATTAGCATGCATCCAGTAGGAATTGAACCTACGAACTCTCCAATTATGAGTTGGGCGCTTTAACCATTCAGCCATGGATGCTTAGTAGAGATCCTCGTACATGGTGAATAACCAAATTCCAATTGAAATGAAATCTGTATATTAATATTTCTATAGGGCGATTAGATTCGAATCCATATTATTTAAGAATCTATTATAATAAGATATACGATCGATCATATACTTGACAATTTCTATCTAAAAAGTTTAGATTCTTTTTTTTATAAAAAAAGAAATCGAATTGATTCTAATAAGATATATCATCGATCATATAGTTGACAATTTCTATCTAAAAAGTTTAGATTATTATTGTTATAAAAAAAGAAATCGAATTGATTCTAATAAGATATATCATCGATCATATAGTTGACAATTTCTATCTAAAAAGTTTAGATTATTATTGTTATAAAAAAAGAAATCGAATTGATTCTAATAAGATATATCATCGATCATATACTTGACAATCACTATATATTCAAGTTAGAATATATTCTTTATCAATAAAAAATATTTTAAGTGGATTGGAGGGACCACTATGAGAATTTTGGTTATACAAGGGCGTATTTTACAAATACGCCCAATCTCACAGATTTTTCTTTTTCTGGCTTTTTTCTGTTTTTTCCGTATATTGTGGGTTTCACTAAAGAAAACAATTTGCCGTCTTATTGTGTTCGGGAAAGAGGATCCACGATATATCCCTCTTCGCAAATTAGGCTTATCTAAAAGAGTAGCTGATGTACTTATTAAAAAAGAAGAACTAATTTCTCTTAATCTATTAATAACGGTGGTAATCTACGATCGCGAGTACCTCCTAGAAATAGAAGATTTGGACAAGAAAGAAAAAGAAGAAATTTTCAGAAAAATAGACGAATTTATTAATAATTCATGGGCTTTAACGGCCTTATTCTATTGTAACTTTGATAAACTGAACCTGAAACCGTGGTGGTATAGGTTGATAGTCTATATCTCTAGAAAAAGAAAAGACCCGGCTTTTTTCTTTATTTCAGAATTGAAGTTATCTACCCGAATAACTCGTTTTTTCATGGAAGAAAAGATCTATACTATCGAGGATCTTCTAATCATTATAAAAGATACTCACAGTTCCAAGTGGAAGAGACTTCTACAATCAGAAGATTTCGAATATTTGGCATATTTCGATTTCCTCGAGATCTATGGAACCATACACTATTTTCTTCATTGTTAAAGACAGACAGTCTCCGGGCGCTTCATATTCGCCCGGGTACAGGTGGAATGAAAGAGAATTTCGAATCCGCTTTATATGCGAACAAAAAAGCTATAAGTCGGGTCAAGTAAGTCAGAATATTCATTACAATATTCTGCTGAATCCATTTCTTTTTCTAGGCCTGCCACCTTATCTTTTCTTTTTTAATGCGGTCTGATTTCTCATGTTACGGCTTAGTATTATGTCTTTCAACTATTCGTTTCACGTTAGTAAGTATTTATTTATACTTTACTTTTAAAAAGAAAATTTTCGTGAACCCAAAAAGAACCCTTCCTATTCTATGCAAAACAAAAATTTACTTTATCTTTATTTAACTAATACTTATGCGACTAAATTCAAATTCAGTGCCATTGATAAGACCGCGCTTGGTAATTTCTTTACCATGGCTCCCTTCCCTCGTTTTTCTATTTTATTAGGTTACAAAAAACGTATTAAATCGAGGGATACAAGAATCTCCGCGAATTTCGATAATTGGGATAATGCCGGGGCCCAGGAAGACCCTAGGTGGGATGACTGTGGGTGGCATGCCGGTGATGACGATGATCATGAAAGTCAAAATGAAAAAGAAAATAATAAAGAAAGTGATAATAATCCAGACAATAGAGAAAGGGATCTACTTAACAGACGCATAATTCGATTACTGATCGTTCTATTTATGAAGCCACCCCTTTCGGGAGAACAAAGCAACAGCAACTTATTCGACAAAGTTGAGAATCTAGTTTCTGAAGTCGAAGAAAAAATAAACTTGTTCTTGTTCTTGCAAAAAGGCGACTTACAAAAAGAAAGAATGGCCTTCAACAAGGTAAAAGCCTACCTCAAAGAAATAGAGGAAAAAATGGATTTGGAAGAATCCTTAGACGTAGAAGAAGGATTCGACTGGTGGGAAACAGACGATTACATTTTTGAACGAGAAAAAGGCTACTTCGAAGAAGAATCCGAATGGGAATTTTTTTCCGATTAATAAAAAAAAGGAATCGACTACGAAATTTAAATTTCGTAGTCGATTGCGATTTTAATGGAACGAAAAAAAAAAAATAAAAATAAAGTCAATAAAAAAAGAAGTTGGGAAATATTTCATGTTATTTAGTAAGCCGAATAGAATTATAATCAAAAAAAATAAAACATGGATACTAAAAATCCAATTAGTTGTGTTCCTGGCGATTCTGGTATTGAAGAAAAAAAAGAAGGAAAACTTCTTCAACAAATTGATACTGTTTTGGATATCGGTTTTCCGCCAGACAAGATGCCTAAGGTTTTGAGCGCCTTAATTATAAAGGAAAGCTACCCCGGTGGGGTAGGTTATACTTATGTCATTTGCGAAGTCCAGCGTATCCTTGAAAATAATCGAGTTCTCGCTAAAATTTTAATGTCTGCTGGGAAAGAAGGTACTTTAAGGGAAGGGATGGAAGTGTTAGATACAAAAAGTCCTCTAAGTGCTCTGAAAGGTAGAACTGAAACGTTTGAAGGTAGCAGCACAACCATGTACATTGGGGAGATTCGCAATCCGGGTTTCGTTAACTGGCAAAAGAAACCACTGGGTAAATTTGACAAATTTATAATAATCTTCATTTTGGCTCAATTCTTTGTCCTAGTCTGTAAAGGAGGGCTAAGATAAATGAAATTACCCAATTTAGCAAAAAATAGAATAATAGAAACTCTTTCTACCGGTAAGTAAACAATTAGAAATTCATGGAAAGTTACAATCCCCACCGCGGAATAGTGCACCTACACGCCTTCGTCGACGTTGTTTTTCGACCGGAAGAGCGAGAGCTAACTATCGAGACTTTGGACTATCCAGACACATACTTCGTGAAATGGTTCACGCATGTTTGTTGCCAGGGGCAACAAGATCAAGTTGGTAAGGATTAAAATATCCCTTCATTTCTATGATCATCGATCATAGAGGGCCCCTTGACTATGTCTGTATAAATAAGTTATTTAATTCATTCGAATTTCATTTAAAATTCGAATGGCTGTTCAATCGAAAAAAAAAAAAATAAAAAAAAAAGGGGGTCTTTTTTATGACGCAAAATAGTTACCAAAATGATGATCCAGTAAGAGTAGAAAAAAACGTCGGATATGTGGTTAAAATGATTGGTCCAGCCCTAGAAATCGACTTTCCGTCGGGCAAGATGCCAAAGCTTTATAACGCTCTGGTAGTTGAAGGTATAGATAATAACGGGTTACCAATTACTGCGCGATGCCAGGTAATAGCATTCCTAAAAGGCACTAATCGAGTTCTAGCTCATGCTCCTTCATATCATCATATAACGGTGGGAATGAAAGCAATTGACACGGAAACTTCTTTCTATAATGAAGAGGAGCTAGTAGAGGCTATTTACGACGCAATGCCCCTGACCGTAGTAAAGGGTACACCCCCTTATTTCGGTTTCGATAACCGTGCATTATGCAAACCGATTATGGGTGGTGTTGAAAGTCGGATAATCTGGTGCGCGTTATTACTCTACTACGCGATCCAGTTCTTTAGACGCCGATAATCCGAAATTCGGTTTCGTAGGCGTTTACCCCCGATTCAATCGGGGGATCGAATTGATTATAGAAACATGAGTGTAATTAATCGATTTATTAGTCAACAAGGAAAAATATTATCTAGACGAGTGAATAGATTGAATAGATTGATAGACGAGTGAATAGATTGACCTTGAAACAACAACGATTAATTACTATTGCTATAAAACAAGCTCGTATTTTATCTTCCTTAACTTATAATGAAAATTATAGCCGGAATAGTTATACAATAATCAAGGGGAATTCTGGGTAAAACTTGTTCCTACCGACTGAACAAATGATTATTCATGATTCCATACCGGCTTCAAATTAGAGAAATGTTATGGTAAAACTTCGTTTGAAACGATATGGTAGAAAGCAACGTGCGACTTGAAGGACACGGTCCGTTGTGGATTTTTACACCCACCACTTTATAAAAGAATGAAGGTGCTCTTGGCTCGACATCGGTTGTTCTGTTCCACTAGAACCTCTCCTTTATTTTTTTTTTTGGGGGGGTTGTAATGTAAATAGTCTATGATGAAGCTCGAGTAGAAAGTATTGATTCATTTCTCAGGGGCAAGGATCTAGGGTTAATGCCAATCAATAAATTGGAACAACTTCGTAAGTATATTTTCGATATGGAAAGGGTTCCAATCGAAAAGGAAAGTTTCTTAGAATTGACAAAACTCTTTCGATACAAAATGTATCGCGTGGAAATCAACCGTTTGTATGATTCTTTGATAAAAGATAGAAAGAAATCACAAAAAAAGGTAGGTTGCTGCCATTTTGAAAGGATTAAAAATCACCGAAGTTATGTGTAAACCCAATGATTTAAAACAAAGAAAAGATAAAGGATCCCAGAACAAGGAAACACCCTTTCAATTGTCTCAATAACTAGACCAGAAAAAAATCCAATACAAATAGATTTGTAAACGAGACAAACAAAAAGGAAAGGGGTTTAAAGACCACTCAAAAAATGAAATGCCTAAAGATTTTCCTTTGAGCTATTTGAGAGTTATTCAACTTGAGTTATGAGTACGAATGGTTTTTTTTGTTTTCAGGAACGAAGAATAAAAAAGGACTTCAATCATAATCTAATTGATTTGATCGTTTTATAGACCAATTTGCCATTTTTATTTTATACAAAAATAGAACTAGGAATCATTTTTTCTCGAGCCGTACGAGGCGAAAACTTCCTATACGTTTCTAGGGGGGGTATTATTCATCTACATCTATCCCAATGAGCCGTCTATCGAATCGTTGCAATTGATGTTCGATCTCGAAGAGAAGGAAGAGATCTTGGGAAAGTGGGTTTTTATGATCCGATAACGAATCAAACTTATTTAAATGTTCCTGCTATTCTATATTTCCTTGAAAAGGGTGCTCAACCTACAGAAACTGTTCAGGATATTTTTAAAAAGGTGGAGATTTTAAAAGAATTTCTCCCTAAATTAAACAAAATTTAATTAAGGAAATACAAAAAGTAAAGAAAGTTTCTATATTCTATACTTTTTGTATTTCCTCTTTTGTTCTATTCTACCTTTTCGAAAGAGAAATCTAAACACTTATCTAAACACTTATGTAACCACTTATCTAAACACTTATTGTTCTATTCTATCTTTTAGAAAGATAGAAAGAGAAATCGAATCACTTATTAATCGAAACGCTTATTGTTTTGTTCTATCTTTTAAAAAGAGAAATCGAATCACTTATTTTATAATCGAAATAATATAGATGAGCAAAAAGATAAATGGAATCACTTATTTTATAACTAAATAATCTAAATAATATCAATAACTATTTTTTAAAACTAAATCATCAATCAAATAAGTATAAATAATGACAATCAAAATAAATAATAAATCTAAGTATAAAAGGAGTCTTTATGAGCCGAATAAATGGCTATGAGAGCTACCCGGAATTTTCCCAAAATAACGACGACAATTGGAATAATCATTTCGAAAAATTGAAAAAAATGTTAGATCGTTTCGAAAATGTTCTAAATAATAGGAAATCCTAAATTGATCCGGTTTTGCAAGATAAACTCATAAAACCCGATTCTACGCAAAATTCCCTCAAGAATTTTCCGTATTTTCCGCATTATTTGCGGATGTTCATCTTCTACTGGATAGAACGCGAGACTTCCAAAAAGTTTCTATTCGTAGAAAAGGAGTTTAATATATTGGACCAATACCGGGATTGGTTCAAAAAATCGCTAATTTTGATTCAAGATGAACATCCGAATCAAAATCTCGAAGAAATGCAGACCGCTGCGGGTGACCTACTAGGCTATGTCACAGCCCTTCGGCATCTGACTCATTACGACTGTATAGCGGGGCATGCACGAAATGCAAACGACCCGGATACTTCTGAAATGGAAAAACTACTTTCGATGGGAGCTGCATATATTCAGCTCTTTACGAAAGCCTTTTTCATTGTCGCCATTTGGAGACAAAAATGGGCGGGCCTAAAGCTACAGTCTATACGGGAGGACGTTTTAGATCAATTCATTACTGAGCTGTTAACCGGCTCAACTCCCGGGCAGATACTACTTCCAGACGAATTAAAGTCGTCTGCCGCTCTTAACGAATTTATTGATATCTTATTCAGATTCGATGAACGTCTCGATGCAGATGAGTAAAATAGCTTGTGCGTTATATAATTATCAATTAGATGCCAAACTATTTTATACATCAATCCTCGCATCTCCTACTACTGGTGGGGTAACAGCTAGTTTTGGTATGTTGGGGAAGGTCGTTATTGCCGAACCCGAGGCCAACCATTGCATTTGCGGGTAAAAGAGTAATTGAACAAACGTTGAATATAGAAGTCCCTGAAGGTGTCCAACAGACCGAATTTTTATTCACGCAGGGAGCATTCGATCTAATCCTCCCACGTTTTTATTTAAAAAGAATTCTCCATTTGATATATCTGTTAAACAATTACACTCTTTCCTTTGTTTGATTTATGAATTGGATTCAACCAAGTCAACAAGTAATTGGTAAAATGACTTTTTTAAAAGAAAAAATTGTGGTCGGGAAGGTTAGACCATATATTAATTGGAATATTAATATAAAAATTCCATAGAAAAAGAAATTCGAAATCTATATAGAAGAAAAAGAAAGAAGAAAAAGAAATAATAAAAACTTGGTCCCGGGCATCTACCATTATACCCGCAATGATCGGCCATATTATTGCTATCCATAATGGAAAAGAACATTTACCTATTTATATAACAGATGGTATGGTAGGTCACAAATTGGGAGAATTTGCACCTACTTCGAATTTCCGAAAACATACGAAAGTCGATAAGCGATCTCGTCGTTAATACAAAATATAGATACTTATAATTCATTAGTAGGAGGCGACCCTTATGCTAAGAAAAAAAGTTCGCGTTTTAAGTTTCAGTAGCTACACACTATTTACCACCGCCACCGCTGTGTTAAAGGTGCAATATACAAAGTCTAACTCCATCCCGGGCAATCGAACCATTATTTGTTTAAGAAATTGTTTGAACGAATCTGAGGGCAATCCTGAAGATTCAGAAAATGAAGAAAACGATTCCGAAAATGAAGAAAATTCGAATAATGATGAGAAATTCGAAAAATGGAATGAAATTTTAGATCGTTTCGAAAACGTTCTAAATAGGGAATATGAAATTGATCAAGTTTTCCAAGAGAAACTCATGAAACCCGATTCTACGCAAAATTCCCTCAAGAATTTTCCGTATTTTTCGAATTATTTGCGAATATTCATTTTCTACTGGATAGACCATGAGACTTCCAAGAAGTGGCTATTCATAGACTGTGAATTTTCTATTTGCGAAAGATATCTAGATTGCTTTCGCAAATACATAATTCTGATTCGAGATGAACATCCGAATCAGAATCTCGAGCAAACGCAGAGCACTGCGCGTGACTTCAAGGACCATGTGACATTAAAAATGAAGATGAATCGTCACAACTGTACCGGGCTAAATGCACGAAATGCAAACGACCCGGATACTTCTGAAGTAGAAAAACTACTTTCGATGGGAACAGCATATATTCTGCTCTTTCTCAAAGCGTTT